AAAAAAGAAGACTATGCCTTCGCCATATGAAATATGAATATTAAGTAATAATAGCATGGCACTTTGAATTCGATATAATAAATTTTGTTTTCGAAACATTAGATTATGTATCGAGAGAGTAATATGAGAAAAAGGTATTTCCTATTTTATTATCGGAAGTCCAGTTCAGCGTCACAAACTTTTTTTCACACCAGAGGTCTCTTAAGAATATTTATAGTCTTCTAGAGAGTATAGAGCGAAAAAAAAAAAGATTCTTTTTTCCTTGGTTTATTTGATCAAACAAAAAAGCAACTTTGGGATTGCTGAATGACAGACAAATCACAGACAAAAAATATAATAAATATATAAAGCAACGGAGCCATCATAGTATTTTTGAATTCCTCCGAAAGGAAGGGTGGTAAGTTGATCATTTACCTATCGGGGTATGATCGATCCTATTTTTTTTGAAGGTAAGGGTCAATGTTATTGTAGAGCCGTATGCAATGGATAATGCCCGTACGGTTGTTCGATTCTATCTTTTTTTTTCTTGTTATTCTTTTATCTTTCTTTTATCTTCCCCTCATCTAGAGAAACCTTTTATTATCTTATATCATCAGGGTAATGATCCATCAACCTGCTGGTTCTTTTTCTGAAGTAGCAACGGGAGAATTCATCCTGGAAGTGGGAGAACTGCTGAAACTACGTGAAACCCTGACAAGGGTTTATGTACAAAGAACGGGCAAACCCTTATGGGTTGTATCCGAAGACATGGAAAGAGATGTTTTTATGTCAGCAACAGAGGCCCAAGCTTATGGAATTGTTGATCTTGTAGCGGTTGAATGACAATAGCCTGGATTTCTCGTCAATTCGTAATTTAAAATTAACCCTGCCGAGTTTCATTTTAATATTCTATGATGAATGATTTTTATTTCCTATTCTATTGAATAAAAGTAATTCATAATCATACGGTTAGGATCGATCTAAACCAGCCCATTATGTATATGATTCAACATGCCAACGATTAAACAACTTATTAGAAATACAAGACAGCCAATTAGAAATGTCACAAAATCCCCCGCACTTCGGGGATGCCCTCAGCGTCGAGGAACATGTACTAGGGTGTATGTGCGACTCGTTCAGATCATGAACTAGAACAAAGGAAAGAGAACAATGTTCAAATATAAATGATCAAATAGGATAGAACGGAAAAATGAACTACATTTCTTTTTTATTATCTAAAAAGATAATAAAATTGATCATATTCCTTTTATTTTGTATGAAATTTATGGTTTCTATTGGTGTAAAACCACTCACCTCAATTCAAGATGAGAAGCAATTCTCCATTGGTAGCAAATGGTTATCCATTAAGCGGAGGAAATCTTAGTTAACATAGACCCCTCTTGCAAGAACGGACTAACAGGGTCAGCTACCCAGCCAACTTTCATAATTAAATACCGTTACTGTATAGGTAGAGCTCGTTGTGAAAGACCTATTACTGGATAATTTATGGGTAGAGCCAAAGAATGTGAACTATACAAGTTAGCAATAACATTGATTAAATGAAGTAAAGGCTCCGGTGTATAGAAAAGACCTCACCGTTTAAGAAGTAACCATAGAAACGATGGAATCCACTATTTATTTATCATGCTATTTTTTTTTTAATACCTAGTATATCGTATTTCGAGGTGAAATGCCTAGAAAAAAATCGTGGTTGGGAAGGTTATAGTAGCCAAAGCCATTGGAATTTTTAGTTTATACATTGGAAAAATCCGTTTTGTTATTAATATACTAGGAAAGGGCCAAAAGAATAACTGAAAGAAAGGAAATCTATTAGTTATTCGTTAAAGTTTCATTTATTCAATGACCAGAATTAGACGGGGATATATCGCTCGGAGACGTAGAACAAAAATTCGTTTATTTGCATCAAGCTTTCGGGGGGCTCATTCAAGACTTACTCGAACTATTACTCAACAAAAAATAAGAGCTTTGGTTTCGGCTCATCGCGATAGGGATAAGCAAAAAATAAATTTTCGTCGTTTGTGGATCACTCGAATAAATGCAGCAATTCGTGAAAAGGGGGTATGCTATAGTTATAGTAGGTTAATAAATGATCTGTACAAGAGACAGTTGATTCTTAATCGTAAAATACTTGCACAAATAGCTATCTCAAATAGGAATTGTCTTTATATGATTTCCAATGAGATCATAAAAGAAGTAAGTTGGAAGGAATCCACCGGTTAAACGGAGTTGCCCGGAGAATGAACTCCGGGAAGGTCGAATAAAAATGAATGAATAGAATATGATAAAATATGAGAAAGTAGTCAAAATAAATATGAATCAACACGTTCAATAAAAAAATTTATTCTTCCCAGATTATTATTTTTTTTCTTACGACACGAGAATTCACTTCGGATTCTTGGATTTTTCCAACAAAAGACCAATCCGCTTTTGAGTTCGGATGGGGATTTGAATTCAAGTGAAGAAAGAGTAAACCTATCTTTTTCTGGCTCTAAGACTAGGA